TTCCTTATTCTCTCTTTCTTTTAATTACTCGATCTGATTTATACTATTCAAATCAGTCTTTTCTGTATCCGTTCGAGAAAGCTCATTCGGGATGCTTTGATCCTTCTTTTATTCTTTAGAGGGGAGTCAGTCGTCATGGAAAAAGCATAACATATTTCCATTCGTGGACCCGGAAAGGGGGTCAACGTGCATGTCATACACGATGGAATGAGATAGATCCCATTCTAACCCCCACCTGGCTGCTCAATACCAACCATTAGAGGTGAGAAAGATTTATAAAACTTCCCCAGGGGATAGGAACGTACTGAATCAACGGGCAGGCAGACAGGACTTTAGCGAACGAGCAATCTCCAATTCCCGCTAATCACTCTACTCCTCCTGCGAACCATTGATGAGCCAGCCGAGCTTGGCTTGTTTGTTTAGTTTGGTTTTTTCTTTCTCTGAGTAATGCCCTCAGGTTTGATGTAAGGGGTCAAAAAATGAGCTAAGCGCCGAGCGAAGAACCGTACCAAGGTGAGTACAGGGATGTAGTGAAGCATACCTAAATAAAAAGCGCTGAAATGAACCATATCGAGCACAGGTCTCACTCTACAAGTTCAGTTCGATGAGCTCCTATCGGACCTGTGAAAGTTTCGTTTTTGACTAAATTAAGAAGGACTTTCCCTCTCTATCTATCTTATAGATGTAATAGGACTTAGACTTAGAATTATTCCTATTAGAGCTATCCCTCATATTACAGTACTAGAGACAAGGAGGAACCATTGAAAGGAAGAAATGAAAACCTTCTCCAATTCCTCTTTACCTGAGGTACAATCATCCTCGAGTGCATGTTACAACGGTTTAATCTTCATTGGTCTTACAAACGAAGTTAACAATGACTCCTGGTTGTACCGTGGGACAGTAATTCTCTACTCTTGGTTGTGCCGTGAAATCCACTTGACTGCTAGCCAAGGCTATCGTTACCCCACTTATTCTTTACATTCATAGTCATTGACGAAGACACTGTTATACCGGTATAACCTCATTCTAAACAGACTTGGTTGTTCCGTGTAATCCATAACCAACTATCACATAGGGATTGATGATAGAAAGCATTCAACATCTTTCAGCTTCTTCCATCTTTCTTTCAGAACCTTTCATGACTATTAATGACTATCCTTTCAAGTCTTGTTAACGGTACAACCAGTCGAGGAGAAATTGTACTGGGAAATCAAAGTAACAACAAGATTGACATGTCTTCATCTGAGTCGAGTGTCTTACGCCCAGTCATTCTTTCTATGTGGATAGTCACTAAGTACGCTATATAAAGAATAAATGAATAAGATAGTTGGCGGTACAACCAATGCAGTATAAGCTGTTAATAGGCTCTAATAGTACGCTATGTCAATGAATGACCTCACTGAAAGATAGTGAGTGGGCCACGGGTGTGGCACATGAACGGGATTTCAATAGAGTTGATTACTCCGCCAATTGTGACTGTCTGTTTTCCCGGCTTTTTTGCTTGAAATGGTCTTTTCACTCGTAAACTCCTTCTTGTTTTGACACGAATTCTGTTTTCCCGTCCTTTTCGGCGTCGGGTGTCTTTTCACTCTACAAGTGGTTCTCATTTTCGTATCAAGTTTGTTTCCCCTACCGAGGAAAGTTGTCAACCCGCTAATAAACCAGTCCTCATTTTCGATCGATTCCTCCGTACCCTATAGGCAAAACAACAAAACCGCCTTTTCACTAGGAAAGTCCTGATTCGAATAGGCCTCATGGAAATGTAAGCTCAGCTAGTTGTAAGTCACCCTTTGTTCAATGAAATACAAGTCTATTGGAATTCCCTCTTCAGGGCTTTCAAACCGTTGTAACAGACCCTCGCGGATGAATCCCGTGCTTAAAGTGGATTAAATGACCTTATTTTGCATTCGGGAAGAGAGACCAGCCCCCGAAAGTCTAAAATGAAAGCTTATACAGGGCCTATACAGGAAGAGTTCAATGATCGGATTCTTTTGTCGGCACAGCCTCTTTGATAGGATAAAGCTTTGGAGGAACAAGATTGAGGATGATGGGGTCAAATTCCTCGTAGTGAATGAGGTAAAAAGAAATAGTTTTCTATACGAAAAAACATTCAATTACGACCTGGACGAAAGAAGGTTAGCGACCTTACCTCATCTTTGGATTATATCGTCTCGCCGCTGGAAAAACGAAGATTCCATTTCACTTTCTTCTCTCGGCTCTGCTTTCTCTTCGAGAACTCCCTATCTACTCTTGGAAGCCAATAGCAGCTTCCTACAATTGAGATAATTGTGATTTTGTTGATGGCTCGACTATCAATGCACATCCTCCAGGTGCCATCCTTCTTAGGTGTTAGTAATGCAGGTACAGCACAAGGGCTCATGCTCTCGCTCTTTCGCTCCTCTCCCTCTGGTCGAGTGGCTACGCTCCTTTCGAACCAACTCCATCACGTGTCGCCTCAGCTCTTCATGCTCCGCTGGGCTCATCCTATATGCTGCCCGGTTAGGTAGCGTGGAACCGGGGATTAGGTAAATTTGGTGTTGGATGTTCCTAATAGGAGGTAATCCGTTCGGCAACTCCTTCGGCGTGATGTCAAAAAACTCCTGTAGAAGCTCTCCGATTCGTCCAGGAAGCGATGTTGGGCTAGGAAGAGAGCTTCAATAGCTCGTGTCAGGTCAAGATCAGCATGGATATTCGTTTTTACAGCAGAAGTGGATAGTTCACTAGCGAAGCGGTAGGAGTTTGAATCATGCTATATGATGATCCGTTGGCAGTGATCCAACATGTGATCTTGATGCTTAAGAGTCGAGCTTGACAGCAATCCTTTCACAAGCCCAATCTTCGTTTCTCTTTTCCGTCAACGGACAGGGACCAAAGGTTTTTGACCCGCGATATGCCGCTCTCGTGCTGTAGAGATGTTCCTTCATGGCAATAGAGATCTGAAAAGCTGGTGACAGAGACAAGAGCAGCGAAGCGGGGTCTGCTTGATCAGTCATTTTTTCAATAGTAGAGGTGTAACCGATCTGTCAATATGTGCCAGTGGGAGTCACAGGCAGTCTTCTTGCGCGTGCTTTCTCAAAGCGTTGCTAGCTGAACGGCTGAACAACTAGCTTTAGGCTTACTCTCCTTACGGTAAAGTACACTTTTGAAACGTAGTGCCCAGGGTTAGAAGATTAGAAAACGAAACAGAGGGACTAGGCGAGTGTGCAACAGCTTCTGACTCGATTTCAAGTGCAATTCAGCTGCTTTTCACCGGGCAGTGGCTTAGGAAAGTTCTCCGATTGAACGCTACAACCAAGCCATTCTAATCAGCTACTGCTCGCCCTCAGATGCGGACTCGCCTTCATCCTAGGATTTCCGCTCTTCCTAAAGACCTTTCCTTTCTGTAGGTCACCCAGCTGGAAAACGACTAGCCTAGCGAAGTTGACCGCTTCGATCATTTGTTGAGTCAACCGAAATTCCCCGGTCACCTAGCGTTTAAGACTTTGTATGGGATTTCCTTGGCACCTTCAAAGGCTATAGGTATTAACTCACTTCTTTGAGTTGAATTGTATTACGGGGAAGCGGCACCCCTTGAACATGGCCATCCCCTGCGTGGAAGATAGAAGCACGACCTCCTCCGTTCCGCAGTTATTGAGGGGCACCTTACCATTTAATGAATAATCGTAATAAAACTTAGTAAGGAGTTTCCGATTCTTTGTAACCGTAGTTTCGATTGCCTCGTAAGTCCTTCCCTATTGATCGGATTTAAGGAGCCTTAAAAGGCATTATTTCTGCATCCTGTTCTATGAACAACGAACTACAACCAATGACATCCTCTCCCCATAGTCGAGCTCTTCCATCCTCTCGACCATTCCCTCTCTTTCAGCGTCATCTGCTTCATTTGAAACCGCCGCTTCCGCTTCAAGAACAGGGTGCCCCGCTCCCGAGCCCTCCCTTTCTCAATCGATTTCACCGATTCCTGCATTGCCCACTCCAGTTGTTGCTTTTCTTTCGAAGAGAATGGCTGCTTAAGCTTCATACTATAGTAGTGCCAGGAGGAACGAAGTAGCTTGCCTAAAAGGATAGGAGCATAGCGCAGAGGAGTATGAGGCCACATCCCCGACAGCAGTAGCGGTGGGTCACCCCGAATGAAATCCATAAGGTAAATTGACCCTATAGTCATATCCCGCTATTTCATCTCTTTATTAAGCCATTGAGCGTAAAGGAAGAAGCTTTGAAAGCGAAACAGCTGGTAGCCCCGCATCCCTGGAAGGAGTTATAGCTGCCTAGTCACAGAATGAAAAAGAAGGCCGGCCCTTATAAGCCCATCTTCGATTGCCCTTGGTTCCCGGTCCGCCGCTTCTCCAGACGTAGTGGCAAGGTTTTCGACTATACTACGAGGGTCAGAGGTTAAAACGCAGGAAGGTTCTGTTTTAGGTCTTTTCGCTGTAAGGGAAGGTTCTGAGTCCAGTCCAGTAGCGGTTGCCAGCCTAGCCGTTTGCATATCTTCCTAATAGGAATGCCAAAGAACTGCCTAGGATTGCCTTGAGAAGGTCCGAAGGAGGGGGAAGAAAGGGCTCAATCAAAGGACGAAGGAGATGCAGTCGATTGGATAGTCGACTTACGCGGCAAATAAAGCCACTTTAATGCCTCTCCTTTCAGTCGAGTTATCCTGTACCTCTGGAGTACAACAAGTGGGTTAAATGCTATATTTTACATTAGGCTATAGGGGGGCTACTAGTAACTAATTGATTAGGGGTACTACGTCCTTGGTCAATCTTGTTATTTCTTTTAGAAGCGTCTATCAATCATAGTTGGTTACCCCGGCTGTTCAGTGACGCTCATAGATAGTTGGTTAGTTAACGCCTCTTTCTATCAGTAATGGCATAGATTATTGAAGAACATGCTATAAGATAGTGAATAGCTTACAGGGTGAACGGGCTTTCAAGTGCGCAAGTCTGTTTATCATCTTGTTAGTGTCTATCAATCCCTATTGCACGTAGTTGAAGAAGATGCTGAAAGAGATAGAACCTTTCTCTTATTACTTGCTACTATATCAATTGATTCACATGCTTACAGGGTGAAAGCGCTCGAGTGTTAACGAGAGGGTTAGGAAGCTCGACCTAAGGGAGAGGAATGAAAGAAAGGAGTGAAGCAACTCGAACGAACAAAGGTTCAGTCCACTCCAAGCTTTGCTACCTACACCTAGCTTTGAAAGAGTTGTGTAAGCTGCCAGTCCTGGTTGAGGAAAAAGAAAAGACTACGCCAAAGAACTTTTATAAACCAGATTAAGTTACAGGAAAAGCGAAAGAAGCTCTTTAGCGGTCAACTTTCTCATATAATAGAATTATTGGTGAAGGAGCGAAAGAGAACTCGAAAAAGGCCAAGAGGTATAGGAAAGATCGTCAACCGTCTCCCTCTTATAGCGCGCTTAGCAGCTCTTTCTTCTTTATTCCTTTAAGGGCTACTTACATCAACGGCGGTTCATCCAGGCTGCCTGACTGCAGGCATTGAAGTTTCAACTGGGTAAGACTCCCCTAAACGCTTAACTATCTATCTAAACATGGCATTCTATTCTTTCTGCCTTTATGCGAATATATTTACCATTCCTAGGACACGGTTTGACTGCAAGTGTGTAAGGCCCCGCAGGGAACGCCCTGTTAGGTAAGAATGCCGCTATCATGTGCGGATAAGCCTTCCGATTAGCTGACTGAGACCCTCTTCGGCTTATAGCTGGTAGAACATCAGGGAAACTCCAATATATGGCAATGGCATTAAAGGTCTTTAGCTCCTCAACAACGGTAGGTCTACTAAGCCTAAGCCACTAAGGAAGATTTTTTTTTTAATCAAGATCTGCTATCTGCCCATTGCCCCTACCCATAAGCATTCTGACTGCTGATTAGCTTAGCCCACCCCGACCGAATCTCATTCAGGTCTTCTCTATTAACAAACAAGTTATATCCACCTGTAAGCCCACCTTTTCATTCTAATGCTTGTCTTAATTACGAAGACGTGAACCTTTAATTTGCAAGAGTAGTTTCATCGGTGGAAGGGAGGGAGAAGGTTGTTCGACTGAAGCCCGACCTCTATGATTTGAAATGAGTGCAGAAATTTCCCTTTAAGAGAATGATCTTTACAGAAAAAGAGCCCAGAGGTTTAGTCAGCTATTGTCCTCTTTTCTTTTTTCTTCTCGATGAGAGGCTTCCCCAAAAGCACTGGTTTTTCAACCTCCATGGTCTTTCCCAATCTTTTTCTATTACTGACACCTGGAGCCAGCTTAAATTGCTAAAGCAACTCCCGAATCTAATTCCTAAGGTCACGTACCTGTCGAATTAAAAAAAAATGCATAAATGTATAATTTTTTAAGTTGGAATCTCCAATAGGGCAGGCATTAATATGAAAAACTCTCCAGCTGGGACATCATCCACAGCTGGATCCTCCTTTAGTTTAGGAGATCGAAAGGGCAAAGAGAGCCACCCGGTCATCATGGATAAAACGACCACTCTCGTTCAATTAGCCTATAACCATCTTCTTCTCACTAAGGGCTCGAACCATAAGAGACCACTCCGGGTGAAGTTCCACAACATTCCTGTCTCTCTTTGGTCAGCCTACTAGTTTTAGCAAGATCAACAGGAGAAGGGGGGTTTGAGTTGATTGGATCTCGATGACTTCTCCGAAAAAAAGGGCTGCTTAAGGAAGAGGCCAAAAGTAAGGCTTCTTCACAAGTTAAAGATCCACCCTATCTTTAATGTGGGGTGGCTAAAGCCATACCATCCAGACATGGAAGACCCTACAAGAGGCGTTCCCACCGGAAAGGATGACGACTTCTTTGTCGAAGGAAGTGGAATATGTGATGGCGGAACGCAAAGTTAATCGACGTGGTGTCCCAGCTTAAACTTTTGACTTGGTAAAGTAGAAGGTTCTACCGAAGCTCTAGGGTTTTGCTAACCAGTGTGAAGTTGAGTTCTATGTTTCCCTAGTTCATGTAAGGCTAACCTTCGGGTTTTTGCTTTTCTTTCCGTTCGCTACAGCCTTTAAGTCTCGCCTAGCCTCTCCTGGCGCCTATTGATAGATCAGGATTTGAACCAACGTGTCTGGAAAGACCCTCCATATTTCAACCTTACACTGATCGTGACTTTGGTGACTCGGAAACCCAACGCTGCCTATGGGTACGTCCGGGGTCGATCGTATAGATCAACTAATGCCCTCAAAAGGGATCCAACTATCATTCTATATGGAACTCCTTCTAAAAAAGCGCGTAAGGGGCCACCCACCCTTTCCCCTTAGCCCTCTAACTCCCTAAGGAATGAAAGGCCGCATCTAAGTCTGTTCAAAAGACTTACTTATGAATGAGCTCCACAATGCCATTATTGTATGGCCGATAGGAAGTTAAAAGCAATTCTTATTTCTTCTTTCTATGCAATTCAGTGTCATAAATAAGTCAAATGCACGACCGAAATGACAATATTATTTCCGCCTGCAAGAAAGAGCGAAGCAAGGGCACTACCCAATCTTTCCTGCAGGAGAGAGCTATCCGTGATAGATTGAATAATACTTGATAAAAACTTCTGTTCTTTCAACCGCGAGTAGAATCAGCATCGCTTGATTTAGCAGGAGATGATTCTGTATGCGCTGCATCCGCATCACGGCGCTCACGTGTTAAGAGATCGGCTTTCCCATTCTTTCAGTGCCTTCTCGTAAAAGCGCTAGAACCTATTGGCGGAAATATCTTTGCGTAACATTCGTTTGTAAGACACATTGAGATGCTTTAAAACCGTTGTTTCAGAACTTCCTTGCTATGACCTATAGAGTGATTAACGTGCCTTAAACCCTTGTACCGTTTTGGTAGGTTTTGCTGATGCCGGTTATCTCTCTGACCCGCATAAAGGTCGTTCCCAGACAGGTTATGTCTTTACTATGGGCAATATCTTGGAGGTCTACTAAGCAGACCCTTGTCGCTACTTCTTCGAATCATGCAGAGATTATAGCTCTTCACGAGAGTGTTCGTGAATGTGTATGGTTGAGGTCCATAATTACGCATATTCGAAATTCCCCACAGATGTACCTACGTGCATTTATGAGGGCTTGCATTGAACAAATGAAGCAAGGGCGACAACACAACACCGCCGAAATTCTTTTACAATCAGCAACAACAGACACTCCTCAAGATTCAAGCAAATGATCCGAGGACAATGTCGCAGATTTGGTAAACAAATCTCTTGCATTTGAGAAGCATGTGAAGAGCATTGGTTTGATCAAGCTCTCAGATCTCCCATGATTTCGAGAATCAGGGGGAGACGCAGACTTCAGGGGGCGTGTACATGTCAACTTCTAAATCTGAGGGCTCGTGGTTGTCCTCATGTCAATTGAGAATCAAGATAACCTTGAGTACCACTATCTTATTCTATCTTCTGTCAGTTGTACAAACCCCCCTTATTATTTACATAGCGAGGGAATTAACTATACGTGAATGCAAGTCAATTAGTCGTTAGGGATTGACATATTAGTCCCGTCTAATCCATAACCAACTATCTATGATTGATGATAGAAAGCATTCTTCAGCGGTTGTACCGTTAACTATCTTATTCATGTAAACGCAGCCGTAGGCGATTCTATATCTGTTTTCGAAGCTTTCTCTCAAGATCCTTGCTATCGAGACGGCTAGTAACCATTTGTGTTGACCGCATTGCGTGCGGGATGTGTCAACCGGGGTCGTATAGATCATTTCTTGTTAGCAAGGCACCGAAGGTGAGGAAAAAATAGCACATTATGGCGCTAAAGATCACTGCCATCTCACGAATTGGATTTGAACCAATCAGGTCGACTTTCCTTTTAGTCGATCGTGATCCCACCCGCCCTCTTTACCTTTAAGAAACAGAAAAAAAAAGAATCAAAAAACAAAGACTTGTCAACCTGTAGTGATTACTCCCGATCCGAAGCACCCCTTTTCCATTCATAGAGAGATCCAATCGTCAAAATCAATAAAAAGGCCATCATGGACCAAGATCCAAACGGATCAATCTTGTTGAGAGGTACTGCCCAAGGAAAGGAAAAGGTTACTTCCGGATCAAGGATAATAAATAAAATTGAAACAAGATAAAATCGTATATCGAAACGACTTCTGGCATCACCGAAAGGATCGAAACCACATTCATAGGCCGACAATTTTTCTGGATAGGTTGAACTATTGGAAGCAAATGGAAAAGGAACACCGAGTGGGATCAAAGAAACTAGCGGACTGATCACTAAATAGATACAAATAGGTGCAAATTCTGACATCACCACAGCCACCTTGGTTCTCTCGCTCCTTGCTCGCGGAGCGGCATACCGGAAAAAAGAAAGAATAAAAAGTCTATTCCTATCAAATCAAGAAAAAATGTTGAACAAACTCCTAGAAGCAATCATCTAATATGTCCCTGATAGCCTTTCCAAGGGCATCCCAGGGCCTTTCGCCGTCCACCACATCATTATCAGGTGCGGCCGGGGGGATTCCCTGTTGAGTAGGTTCCTCTCTTGAGGATGGAAGTGAAGTTCAGTTTTGATGTCGACTCCGCTCTAAGAGCAGTGAAGTTGAATTCGAGTGAAAAGCAGTTAGCTCAGGTAGCTTGAACTATAACTCTTCCTCCCACTAGGGAGAGCGAGGTTTTCAATCCTTTTGACTTGACACCTTTCTTGTCGGAGTGAACGGGGTTGCCTCGTTTCGGGGTTATCTTGTTGAATGCCCGTTGAATCGTATATAACTGATTGTCTAACTGGAAAGACCTCCATACCTACCGATCTGAGTACAGAAATCTTGTGTAAGAAAATGGGTCGTTCTTGTATATGTCCACTAATTTATATATCCCCAAGGAACTCTCATTAGAAGGTCATATCCGAGTCCATAACTTATTTTGTAATAGCCCTTTGACCCTGTTTGCTCTTCCATTTCTTAGTAGGAGTGCTCCTATGTTAGCAGGACATTTCGTGCAAGAACTAGGTTTGAGTTAGTGCACTAACTAGGTTCTTTTTTCTCCCCTAATGGCTCTATCTCTGAGTTCTTATTTCGCTCACTAGGGCAGAGGAGGGCTCCAAGCTATCTTGTTAATGATAAGCCAGAATCCTTTCTTCTATTCTTTATGTAATTTCCTCTACCGTTTGGGAGTGAGTTCGAATTACCTTTGCTTCGCAACCTTCTTCAAGGTTTCGGCCAGGAGAAGGTAGAGCGGATGTAAATGTGCAAACAGCACCTGCCTTTCAAGTTGCACCGGCGAGCGCATCCGATTCGAAAGTCCTTTCCTTCCCGTTCAGTTGCTGAAAGTATAGAGATAAGCTTTCCCCTTTACTTCGTAACCTTATCTATACCTATACCTTGTAACCCAGGTTACGCTCTTCCCCGGTTCCTTCTATTTAGATTCTTTATTCAAGGCGAGAACTCTTTTCTTTCTGAACCTTTCTTCTCGGGACGGATATAGTGGGGTCGGATATCAGGCATCTGCCCTATTCTCTTTCTCTTCAACCTTCCATAGGCGGGACTGAGACTGGGTTTGCCCTACCGCTGCTCCAACCAAATTCTGGTGAATGAGCGCTTTCCTGGGTTCACTAGAAATGCCATCTATCGCACTGGATTTCCTCACTTCATATAGTCGCTTCAAAGTCTTACTAATTCAACTGTCTGCCGCGTGCGTGTGTACTTCATTAGTGTAATCTGGCAACTGAAATACATGGGCTATGGCTATCTTCTATTAGAAGCTATGCCCTTTTTAGAGTTTTTTACAGAATAATAAGGTGTGCTCTTCCTGGATTGCTATTGCAGCTTGGCTTTCTTGTCTGTTATTAACCCAATGTTTTTCCTGTCGCTTTGACTCTTCTCACGAATTGGATTTGAACCAAGAAAGTCTTCCAACTCTGCCTTTTAGGGTAAGATACCCTGGCTTTCACTGTTTTGATGTACGATTCTCAAAGGCTTTCTTCTTTACTGGCTGTAACGTAACAAGCGAAGCACTTACACTCGCTCGATTCCTTCATTTAGAACGCTCTAGAGGAGTAGGACTTGAACCCTCAATGGCTGGACCGACAGCAAAGGAACCTGGTCACTCGCTCGAACCCAGAATCCATAGAGTACTTCACTTCCTCTCTCCCTTACACCCTGACACTAGAGGGCTGTAACGTACTCATACCTTCAAAAGGCGGAAAAGAAAGCAGAAGGAATGGATAGGTATGTAAAAACCTCCTATATCCATGGAACCTTTTACTCCCTAGGGATCACTCCATTCCGAAAAGAAACTCTTACCGACTAGGGAAACCTCGTATAGACATTGTGTCTCGCAAGGAAATTGGCAGCTGGCCTAAAATAACTTGATTGAACTAGCTTGATCACATGAAAAGAAAAAAGCTTTCTCCCTGGCAGGGAAACTGGCACAGCAACATGAGGGGCAGGGACTACCGTTAGCGGGACTGCTACGGGGAAGGACTAGTCGAGATGAAGGGACACTTTCATTGTCTATAAAGGGAAAGGGCAAAGAAACTCCAAGGACTCTGGCTATAGGGATGTGACAGAATTCCCTGCGAGAAATCCTCCCACTGCGGGCTTAACTGGCAGAAGCATTGGATGCCCTTTTTTCTCCAACACTAGATGCGCTTGATCTAGCCGGAACTATATCCGAAAGAAAAGAAAGATATAACTGGCTTACTTGCGGACTTAGCAATGGCCATTAGGAGCACTTCTACAAATATTGATATTGGGAATGCCACTACTGAGACTGGAACTCAAAGGCCTCCAACGGTAACTTCAACTCCAGGTAAGGCGGAAGCACTTTTAGGGCTTAGGACGAGAAAGACATATTTTACACTCGCTTTTGACCTAGAATTAACAGATGGATTGGCCTTGCCTACTTCAATGCCAATGCCTGGTAAACATGTAGAAAAGACAGTTGAGAAGGCCTTTAGGGGCGCTGTTTTCATCCAACTCGAAATATCGTAAGAAAACGCACACAAGATCCCATGTCTTTCTTGGTTGGACCAACCCAACCAGCGATGTCTTACAAGTCTTTCTTCTTTCTTTTTTAGAGCAAGAATCTAACAGTCAAAAGTTTACGATGAGCATCTATTTGAGTCGATCATTTCCAAGATCTAATTCCAGTTTTCAGTTATCTAGTGGTAATGCCTTACAATCAGAAGTAGTACGCTTAAGGGAAGAAAAGTTCTTGGTGGATGCAGGACCTGGGACCCCCAGAATTTGTATGCAAGATGAGCCTACAGGAGTGCCAATCAACCGAGCCGCCAGGTTTGAGAATAAGGTGGGATCCCAGGATGTAGTGGCCGGTGAATCACTGATCAAAGAGCAGATTTTGGAGAGATTCTTCATCGATGTAGTGGCCGGTGACTCAAAGTGCAAAGAGCGAGCAGCCGCCAGGTTTAATTCTTTGGTGGGATCCACAGATGTAGTGGCTGGTGAACCGCTTCTTCTTCTTCCACGAAGATTCAGACAAAGGCTCGCTTGGATGGAACTGAACAAGATTTGGAGAAGGAATAGAAAGGTAAAGGGCTTTATTCTTCAGAAAGTCAAAGGAGGATTTTTAGTAGGCATCGGGGGTTTCATTACTTTTCTTCCATTCCGCCGGATATCGAATGGTCGATTCACCATTTTGAGCATTAACCTCAAAAGGCCGAAGATTGTGGTGTTCTAACAGCGGCAGATCAAACAAGAACTTATTTCTTTCTAGATTAATTTTTTTCAACAACCGATCCTTGTCCGTGCGTGGAAGGAGGAGAGTTGTAGCCGGATCGAACTCCCTTGACTTCTGAAGCGCTTGGACATAGGATTTCCGGCGTAGCGCTTTTCCTCCAACCTATTCCTCAAAAGAGAGGTTCCTCCTCTATCCCTTCAACCTTCTCGGCAGGTGGGATGCCCCATAAGCGCTTTTACCTTTCCTCTTTTACCCATCCATCAATGAAAAAATTTGTTATTACGTATCTAAGGAACTCGACCCCAACTCATCTATCCCGACCGAAGCCCACCATTGAACCTCCAAAAGCAGGACCTGGTGCTCCTGTCTTCTCTTCCCAATGGCAGGAATCACCCTGATAGGAGCATCTGTAGCGGCATCAGTAACGAGGGAAAGAGAGGCGGAAGGCGCCCCTTCCAAACAATGAAAAAAATCCGGGGAACTTCGAAGCTTATGGGGCCTCCTCTTGTAAGCTAGCTCCATTCGATCGATCGCTTCCGTTCGGAATAGATTGGTTGGGAATTTGATGCTCTGCAGTGAAGGTTACGAAGTAATATGAAGAGTGGTAAACTCTGAAAGATGGAAACAGGGGAGTTGGCTGATAAAGATGGACAGTAAGGATCGCGTAATATCAATTTATCGTCCTCGGAAATTCTAAGCTATATGGGGGGCTTGGATGGTGAGCAAAAACAATTGATCAAGAAGTTGGTCAACTTTCGCATGAAAGAAGGTAAAAGAACGAGAGTTCGTGCTATTGTTTATCAAACTTTTCATCGCCCTGAACGCAATGTAATCAAACTTATGGTTGACGCCGTAGAGAATATAAAGCCCATATGCGAAGTGGAAAAAGTAGGAGTAGCTGGTACTATTTATGATGTCCCTGGGATTGTAGCCAGGGATCGTCAACAAACTTTAGCTATTCGTTGGATCCTTGAAGCAGCTTTCAAACGACGTATAAGCTACAGGATAAGCTTAGAGAAATGTTCATTTGATGAGATACTGGATGCTTACCGAAAGAGGGGAATTGCACGTAAGAAAAGGGAGAATCTTCATAGACTGGCTTCCACCAATCGGAGTTTCGCCCATTTCAGATGGTGGTAAAGTGAGACCACATAACGAGCTCTTCAGCAATAGTCTGAAAAATTAACTTCAAAGGGAGGGTAAAAGATTGGAAAGTGTAGAGAGTTTTCGCGGCCGGAGCTTCCTATCTCTCATTCGTTCCGTTCCTCATATCTCCGGTCAATGGACATTAGATACGTGATAACACTTGTGGTTTCGGCGAATCGCCTTCACTCTCGGCAGCCTCTTGGTGTCCCAGGAGACGAATCGAAGAAATTCGGTTAAGAATCAAAGCCTTTAAGGAGTTGGAAAGGGAGGAAAACCAGAAAGATAGCCCATGCGGCTTCCACAGAAACGGATTTATCACAATCCACAAGGTCTTGTCAAGCGAGTTGTCTTAAGAGCAATTGCCGTAGAATCAGACTGCCCAGTGTCCATTACAGATGCCCCTTGATAGAAAGAACCAAAAGAAGCAGCGCTTCTCTTTCTATCATTCCTGCTTTAGACTAAGGCATTCCAGCGTTCATTCGCCAGGCCAATCAATCTTCTGAAAGAGCCCTGCCTCTGGTTTGCCCACTGCATATATTCATTGTCTTCTCTCGGCGGAAAAGGGGCTTCTATAGAGGTCAGAGTCGCGCGTACCCAAATCTGAATAAGTAAATCGGCTCACAAATGGAGGAATCTAAACCTTTCTCTATTTCGAATGTCAAACCTGAATGCAAGCCTAATAGGGAAAGTGCTAAGGTTAATGCCCCATGACGCGAGATAAAAGGACTAAGAGCCTTTATCCCATGGTCAACAATCGGCTTCACTCGCTCAAGTTTTTCATAAATGGAGCGCATCAGTTCTATTGAGAACCAATTCCTCGAGTAAAGGCTTCTACAGCTGGTTGACAAAGAATCCGAAATGCGCCACTTTTCCTGGTAGGAAACGCTAGAATATTGCACTGATCGGAGAGGAATTCTATTTCATTCATTGCCCATCATCGAAAGTCTTTGATTCCTGCTTTAACTAATAGAAAGAGGGGATGAAAAGTGTCTATATCCCACTCTGAAACAAGCCAATAGGTAAGGACTAAGGGTCCGCGGGAAGGCCTTATGAACGAAATAAAGAATCAGTGAAGCCGAGTGACGAAGTAGCTCGCCCGTGAGTGAGAGGCGAACCGTGTAAAAGTAGGGTTCCTAAGCAAGCGAAGGTGGGGAACAGAAGGGTTGGTGCTTATACTCCAACAGGTATTTCCATGGCTAGAAAGGCTTCTTCAATCCAGCCATATCTTACCGACCAGGGGCTTTTGAGCGAGCAAGCCACTTCTCGGCAAGCTACCGTTCTTTCGGGTATTTATCCGCTAAATTGTAATTTGATGGACTTCTTCACTTCTACTTCGTAGCCTCGATCGAAAGCCAACTACAGACAAGTAACAACTTCTTGATACCATTCGCGCGACCTCCCAGACAGCACCCGCTTACCGGGAGAAAGACGAAATAGGATGGGTTTACAGCCCTAGGCAATAGTTAAAAAAGAGCATGTCCCAAGTGAGTTCTGATCGAAGGTGAGCACCAAGTTCCCATCAGGAGCAGAGGCAGTTCTTTCCAGACTTTCTTTCAAGAGTTCTAGTCGCGCCTCTCCACTCTAACAAAGTAGTCCATCTGAAAGAAAACGTGGGTTTTCTATACAAATGGTGCCCATTCGGCCAATGTTGAGTGTCAGGCGAAGCTACCCCCCAGTATCAATGCGACCAGGGAATCGATGGCACGTACCGTTGTCAGTTACCAAGTGATGATCTTAAAGCCCAATCCGCAGCCTAATCACTTCGGCTTGTTCCTTCCTCGCTGGATTTCCAAGGGATCCCACTACCGTGGGCTATGCCTGGTCTTATTTCTTTCAGAACCTATGATCTCCATTGTTCTGATTTCCCTGCCAGGAAGTGGAGAGCTTGCTAAAAAGCTCCTCGCAACGAGATGGGCTGGGTGTCTGTCTTCGTGCTCATCAACTGGAGAATCTCGTTTCTCTTTTAGTTGATCGACCTCTAATCGATATCTAGGTTCTGAAAGAAAGGCACTGAAAGTGTGCGCCTGCCTCAAAAACTTTATCCCCGTAGCCACGGATAAACGTCTTTGCTTCGCAACCTTCTTGATGATGGTGGGCAAATAAAGTCTTCACTTCGTTCAGAACCGGCCCTTCTTTCACCGTTGCTTCGCAACCTTACATCTGCCAACTTCGATTCGAAATCCCGGAAAACAAGCTCCTGCCAAGTGAGCGACATCAGCTTACGAGCCAGATGATAGATGATGCAATCAACCATACAATACAGTAAATGAATATAAGGGTTTCGGGGTAGAATGTTGAAGGGATACGTACCCAGTAAAAGTTCAGAGCGGAATGAATCGGAATTCAGACAGTTAGAAGGGTTGGAGGTCAGGGTAAAGGTGGAGGCTCAATTACACGAGAATCCCCGCGAGCCCTGGAACTAGCCCTATATTCTTGTGCAACAGGGGAAGCTTGGATGACAGACCATTTCAAAAAAGATACGAAAACCAAGGGTGGGTTCTCAGTCCGGTTGAGCAGATGTGGACGAGCTAAGAGGCCACACCTTCCCCCAACGGTCGTGCTCCCATATACAACCTGTTGTGCTTATACAGTGAAATCTTTTTTTTTCTATCAATAAACAAGGTAGCGGGTGGCCAACCCACCCGGGGACTGGCGAGCCCCGCGGATTCTCTAAAAATCTCTCCGTTTTCTTTGTTTAGGGCTCTCCATAAGCTAATAATGAATGCCGAGATCAAACGACATCATGTACCGCGGTTAGAGGGACCTCTTCTGCCTACTCTTCCCTATTATAGGTTCAATGAAGTGAGTTTCCGCTGCTGCTTTTCACTTGACTGAAGGCACCGAAGGTTATGTTGCCATGGTATTTTTGTGTGGGAAGTGGAATGCGGGCATCTGCGGGTCAAGTTTTGGAGGGAAGGCATCTTTCTCTCCCAATTGCCAAGAGGATTCATCTCGCTGCCTTTCCTATCAAGAGTCATAATAGAATTAGGAAAGAAGAAGACGCGTCAGAAGATACCGATGCCGATGTTTGATGGCATTGTGAGAATACTTGAAAATGTGAGGCATGTTCCGGAATTGAAGAAAAGCTTGATTTAACTTTCGGAGCTTGATTCTCGTGGCAAGGTGGAGTTATTAAAGTCTCCAAAGGCATTTTGGTTGTCATGAAAGGTATTCGGAAACTTGTATAAATTGCTTGGAAGCACGGTTGTTGATGGTGCACAAATGGTGATAGAACATGATGAATTTCCGGTGATTGGGTCACATGAGTGAAAAAGGTATGGAGATCTTGATGAAAAGGGAACTTATTCCACAAGGAATTTTGTGAGCATTGTGTATATGGGAAGCATCATAAGCGAAGCTTCAAGGCCACTAGTAAAGGCATACTTGACTACATTCACTCGGCCCGTCTCGCACTAAATCATGTGGAGGTGCATCATACTTCATATCTTTCATTGATGAGGGTCAAATTCTTGAAGTCAAAGGATGAAGCTTTCATGGCATTCAAGCATTTCAAGACCGAGGTTCTGAAAGAAAAGAAACCGGAAGGTGGATCAAGGTGATTAGAACGTTTGGAATTTGTAAACAAAGTCTTTCTCAAGTATTGCAAGGATGAAGGAATTGTCATGCATAATACCATTGTTCGGAGCCGCTCGAATGAAATGAGAGGGGCAGTCAAACCGCTATAACCTGGTATATACATAATATAGAACCAGCTCACTGTAACAGCTATAGATAACCGGTAGACTTAGCCCATGAGTGGCTATAGGTATCGGATTGAAAGAAAGTTCTACGTACAACATATCTGCGTCCCAGTGACTTCTTGTCTAGAACTAACCCTAAAGGGAACGAAAGCTCATTGATACTAGTTTCTATTTCATTCGAGCACATGTGGGCGTGAAGACTCAAGTTGTGGACATTTTCACACGCACTAGCTCAAATGTGTCCAGAGAAAAACCCCAGATAGAAGAGCCCACTAACTGCTAAGGGGACAGGAAAGTGTCACAGTGACCAGCAATTTGATCTCCGACAATAAGAAGAAAGCACCGCAGCTAGCTCGCCTTGTCCACGGAACTTCTCCTGTTGAGAATCCTATCTTGCTTGACTGCGCTGGCCTTAAAGCATTGATTTGACTTATCCGCTTAAGTGAGAAAAGGAAGTTTATTTAGCTTGAACCTTGAGCCATAGAAGAGGACCTTTCAGAAGGACGACTGGCTTTAGCCCGAATTAACCGAGAGTCAACCTATTTAACCTATTTAAAGGGGGATTCTCCATTTACTGTATCGTATCCTTTTCTTGTGGTGATGGAAATATATATGTAAGATTGTTGTAGAAGTTTCCAGCCTCACAGGCTTTAGATTGGACTATGGAACCGAGCGAAGACCTTTGAGATGGATATACCCCGGGAGAGTCCACTTATGAAATGGATCCGGATTAACCGCTTTCGACTGAGATGTAACCTTCGCCTTTGCTTTTGGTATTCTATGCGGCTTTCTCCAACTCTAATCTCAGGTTTTTCTTTCTCTATGAACTCTATAGATTGATTGATCCACAAAGAGATTGTACCTACTTCAGTATAAGTTTCTCCTTAACCCTATGGCACTTCGTTGCTTGCTCCAGTGAGCTACCTATTTAATGAAAGGGATCTTATTCTCCTTTTTCAGTGTGTGTACACGCTTGAAAGCGGAAAAGATGAACTCAGACTAATAAAAAGGAAACGGAAACTTATCTTCTGTCCCGTGCGTGCAATTTCCCTTCCTGGTGCAACCTAGACCACAGGAGGCTACCAGCCCCTTCCTAAGGATCTGATCTATCTCGTGGGACTCACTCCGGAAGTATAAACATTGAAGCGGTAAGGCTCTCAAATGCGAGCAAACCCGAGAAAACAAACACATACTAGTTCAACTATGAGGACTTCGAAAGAGTACGTACTACGGGTCAGTACTAAAGGCTTCGTTAGCTAGTTCTCCTTTGTAAACCCACCGTATCAACACCAGAACATATTCGAAGCTATTCTGAATGTCGCCACCGGACTAATTGACCGCCCTATCCTATTATCATTCCTATGATTAGATCGCCCACGGGCTAAAACCTTCGCCATCGCCCTAGACTGCTAACAAAGATTCTAACCCTACAGGATCCTACCCTTCTACTAAACCTGACTTCCCGCTTAAGAAGTACTCGATTCCCGTGCGAGCTTTGAGAATCAGTCTACCCCTCTATAACACAATCTTTCTTCTAGTCTTGCTTTCTCAAGCCTATCCTACGTCCGGAATGGGATTGGGTCTTCTTTTTACGTCGAACCGGTAGGCCGGCTTTTGATAGCAACCCCTTGCCTGTAGGAAAAGTGTTCCATTCTTGGGTTCGGAACTTGAACGCATAGTTTTCCCCCGGCAGGCGCTTTTTGCCCTATATAACCCAATTGAGCTAGCCCGCCTCTTTCTTTCTATTATAGAAGAGAAATGACCATAAGCCCAGACGTCGTTACCGTTTGCCGCTTTCGAGCTTTCGCTAGCTCTGTTGTTAGATTAGATAGGTGTAGTCACCCCTTTAGAATAGAATAGAATAATCTCGATTTGCTTTGTCTTCCGTGCTCGGGCTAAGCTCTTGCCTTGCTTTTCTCCCGTCACCTCCGGCTATCTGCCTTTCCGACCGGTAGTGGGGACAGCTGACCACCACTTACCGCTTAGACGAAAACTTTCTGGAAGGCTTCAGCCTATGTAAGAAAAGCATTTAAGCTGACTGGGGCTCTTGTGGAGCTTGCCTACATACCTTCCTAGCTTGGACAGGATAAAGTCAGATGTAGTTCTAATAGGATTCAATCCAGCCCGGGGCTAACCTGTTTACCGGATCTTTAGAGGTCTGCCCGTCCCTCAAACACTTTAGTGGACGGACTTATGTCAGGTCAGAAACTAACTCTAAAATCAACTTTCACCTATTTTTAATTAAATTCACTGCTAAAGGATCTTCTGAACGCATTTCCTGAAAGTAGACGACAAGTTTTAAATCTTAATGCAGGAAAATTTCCTTTTTTCATATACGGAGAGTGTAATTTTTTAATGCGTTCTTAATTCGCTTATAATATATAGTCTTTTTTATATTATTATGTTTCAACATCTGTTTCTTTATTGCTGTGAAGCTTATAGGTTGGGGTTTAGAGTCCGTGGTAAAGGCGATACGTCGCCAGTCATTGCGAGAATTAAAAATCCTATCGTCCGAAAATCCATCGGAACGGAGAGCATCCTCGAGTTCGCGATCGCACTTTAATTGTAAAGTTACCAAGTTCTCGCGCTCAGTATCAGAAAGAGGTTTTTTATAAACATTATGTTCAATTAAGTGTTCTAACTCACTCTCTAACTCTATGCGGCGCTGGGTGTCAGAAAGTAATGGAACCTCCGCCGACAACGAAGGCGAGCCCCTCCGCTCACCCTGGTGGGAGCTTTCGCCTTCGAGCGGATACGAAAAAAGGCCAAAATTCTCAGACGGGCCGGGAGGTGTAGGTGTACCAGGACCTCCAGCCATTCCCCCCGGATAGAATTGAACAACCGCCCGGGATAGGTCCTCCATAAAGACATATCCCAGTTTGACGGCTACGCTCGCCAGAAGAAGAGAAAAGAGCGCTCTCCCAATACAAAATACAACGCTTTGAACTCTTGTCGGAATCTTCCTAAACCCGGGTATCCGACATAAGAACCGTAAAATAGTCTTATTGTCGAAAAAGACAAGAATCAGAGACACGGAACCAAAGATCACAGAAAATAAGTTCATGAGACGAGGCATTTGAGTCATTTTTGCTTTGTATTTCTTAGTTTTTGTTTCGAAATAAACATAGATTTATCCCACGAGGGAAAGGACGATTTCCACATGAAGGACCCGCTACTTAGAACGGGACATGATGGAGAGCCCTGAACGGAACGAGACCCACTGAACACCAACCCAATCTCGATGAAAAAAAGAGAATAAAAAGACCGCCGAGAAAGCTTTTTTTTTTGACTCAACTCGGCCTCGAATCAAAAGTCTTTCTCCTTTCGCTACGATCTTTCTTCTCTTATGAAATTTCGAGATCAAAAGAGCGCTCCTAAAAGCAGCCTTTCTCTTATCCGCCAAAGGCTCTTATTATTATTTTTTTAGAATAAATATAGGAAGGAGATCTTACTTCTTCTAAGGAAATGAGCTACCTAGTTGTATATGCGGGTCTCGATAATGGAAGAGAGAAGAGAGGAAAGAGACAGAGGAGTACGCGAAAAGAAAGAGGGAGAAGAGAGCTATTCAAGGCTACTCAACTCGATGGGGAAGGGCTTGCTTGTGGCGAGCGGCTGCCAGTGACTCGAGGTTCTGAAAGAAAGAACTCTCGGATAATTCAGCTCTGGGGTATATCTCTTATCTGCTGTTCACGAATCCGTTTTCAGGTTTGTTTTCAGGGTCTTTTCTCTTTCAGTTGCTGCTCCAATGAAACCTAGGAAGGAAAACCCTCGATGGCTTACTAAGCTTATAAAGGCAAGTCTGACTTCCTTCTTTTGCCTTCAAGGAGAGAGTCTTGAAAGAAAGGTGTCAAGCTCCTTCTGCGCCGCTACTACTCATTTTTTTGTTCTATCTTCCTAGTGAGTTGAGCCGGGGCAATCAAGCCTTTGAAACTAATGAAAATCGAACTAACAATCAACTAGCCAATCCAGCTGACATTGAAAGCAGATGTCATAAATATGGAAAGCGAGTGAGGGAATGGACTCCTCTAGCTCATTATCCCATTCTATCCCTGTCACCCGACAGTGCCTTCGCTCTCCCCTTTGGGTTTGTTGATGGGTTGGTATGCTAGTTGTGTATGTTTTTATCTTTTCGGAGAAGCGGAATGGCAAGAAGCAGAGAAAAAGACAATGAAAAACCGAAGGAAGGTTGATTCGAAAGCTGTCATGTAAGATTACAAAGAGGACTGCTACCGTAACTGCTTGACTAAGTCCTCGGTAGAACTCTTCCTTTCCACTCCTGACATCCGCTCTGAAACAAGCTTGGTGTATGGCGCACCGCAATCAACGGATGTGAGTGAATGCATTGGCCGATTCTCATGCCTAATGTCTAAGCCGGAGGCCCCTCCTGACAACTGTATTTGAGTCCGTTCACTCCTCACTCTCCTAACGCGGGGTAAGTTATTATTGATATCCGACTGCCGGTGTCGGTACCTACGACTGTGGAATGCTTTTTTTATGTTATTAAAAGAGGAACTCAAAGTCTAGTTTGACTTCAGCCATAGTGGACAGGAGAAGCAAAGAAGAGTGAAGGCGAAGTGCACCTGATCTTGCCAGATCCAACTTAAATTGGCCCCGAGAGTTCCTCCTCTTCTTTCTGAGATCAACTCGGTCTGTGATTATAGCTTATATTTTAATATAAGCGATAGCCCTCCTCAATGGAATCAATCCATCCTTTCTCTCTTCTTTCTTATCCGACCGGGCTACCTCCGGAAACGAACGGTAGGGATCTTTCTTTTCTTTCTTTTTAGTCACGATCAGAAGATAGTAGGGCTGTTATAGAATTATCTTCTTCCTCATCAACCTATAGCCCTGTCTGAAATCAAAGCTAGGGTTACGGAAGGGTGGAACTTTACTTCTTCCTTTGCTTAGGGAATAGGTTGGGTTAAGTATGGGGGTACGGCTGAACCGGAAGGAGATATCTAAGAAAAGCCTTCGATAAGGAGCGAAGCCACTCGAACGAATGTGAGAGGAGCGAAAGTCTGTGATCGAATTTCACCGACAGAGATGAGGTCAGGTGCTCCCGGGATGGCTAACATAAAGGAGAGAGGGGCGACAGCCGCGAGGCACTTTTGCTTTGATTTTCTTGTTTCGGGAGATGGGCTTTCGTATTAGTTGGGTTTGATTCTACCGAGGCAATGTTCAGGAAATTGGGCTTCCTTTTTCTAAGTTTTGAATATATCTTTGGTCACTTTCTTTGTTTGTGCAAGTAATCTGATTTTGCTTCGAGCACAGGGCTTCACAAGTCAAGTAACGGATCCCATTACTGTAGGGCTTCCCGCCCAAATGCTCCAATAGAGCTCTTCCCGCCTTCCAGATACTAGTGAAAACTTGTTTTATAGGTTGGTTGGAATGGGGGGTTGCTCCTATCTTGACTCGATGCTTGGTCACTAGCAGACTTGTCCCTCCGCGGATTCGTAGACCCACTAAAGTCAAGATAGGTCAAAGAAAGGACTATCTCCGGTGGATCTTTTAACTTCAGTCTGTGGTCGTAGAGAAGGTAAATAGCCTCATTTCGGGGCTGGGGAGAAAGGAGAAGCGGCAGTGTCGGTAAAGCCGCAAGTCCTAATCGTAGCACATAGGCCGTTGAAGAAATTCGGTAAGCCTTGGTAAGCCGCCTTGTACGGGCGGAAAGCATTTATCGTATAGTAGTAATAGTTATACCCCTCGTTCCTACTTGAGTCGGCTAGTCCCGTCCCGGGAAGCTAAGAACCGTCATAGCCCAAAGGTGCGAATTCAAAAATGTCTTCAAAGAAAGAAGACTAGGGACTCTCAATAACGGGGAATAAAGACTCAGAGTGGTTCTCTGTCTGTGCCCCTTTTTCCAGCCATGTAGGTTTTCTTGAAGCACAAGCCATTCTAAGAGCGCCATTCAAGCGGCTAAAGACTGTTGGGAGAGTCCAGGGCGGTCCGGCGACCATTGCCCCTTTTGGATGTAGCTATTTCCTTACATATAGAGGAATCGAGGAGATTCGTATACACCCAGAAGCTCGCAAGACCCACGGCGCCTTGCTACAATAACGAGTGGCTAGTTCGTTGGGGGATACCCGTCTACTTCGCTTCACCAAGCAGACCCCACGTACTTTAATTGTCCGTCTGCTACTACGAACCCGACCCATAGGCCCATACCTTTCTCGACCGAAGCCATAAGTAGTAGTTTAACGCTTGATCGAAGCGGCAGTTACCAGGCCGGGCAGAAGGACGCAAAAAGCCAAATGTTACAGGGGCTTGGGATGCCTCACCGTTCAGGAACAGGATGAGGCAGAAGCACTTGCTCTGAGAAAGAGAGAAGTGTTATAAATAAAGAAAGCTCTTTCAAGCTCATGTAATAGCAGCAAAGGGCAGCCCTTATATTAGAGAAAAGTTTGAGAAAGGGGCACTCATGACAGCAAGAAAAGGTGATCCCCGAGCCTAGAAAAAGAGTTAAGAGTTCACTTGCTTCTCCACCTACGCGTTTATTCCCAGTTCGATCGTGGCTCGGAGAGCTACTTGATGGGTTAGCGTCTTCCTGTCTTTCCTGCTATTCCAACAACGGCTTGGGTTAGCGTCTTCCTGGATAGCTTTCTTTCACTCTTTCACGGCCCGGCCGAGCAACAATAGGAAGTGCTTTCTTAGCATAAAAAAAAGCAAGCTTTCAAACCCTCACTGTGGTGGGTATGGTCTGGACCTATAGAAGATCTTTTCAACAGGAATTTTTCCAAAAAGATTGGAAGCTTTAGCGGATGTGCCTGCCTATGATTGATCTTTCTTACGGTGAAACCCGCTTGGTTTACTTGGTTTCACTTCCTACTTGCTAACTCCGAGTTTGCAAAATAGGGAATACCTTAGTTCATTCCTTCCTCAGGGCATTTAGGAATGTATGGATGGGGATACTTCTTTGTTTGAGCTACCCTTGCTTTCGAGTTAGCTACTAGCTTGTTTCGGGGACTGGACTGGCTTGGTTTAACTCCGTGCTTAGCTGGATTGGTTTAAGAATTCGATTCTACACTCATCGCGTACCTTCTTTATTACACTCAGGGAGATACCTACTTTCATCGTTAGATCGAGTTCTGCCTACTCGACTAATACCAGCTATCATTTCTTAGTCTTGGAGGAGTGTTGAGTTGTGACAAGCTATATGGCTGTGACATGGAGCCACTCAAATTCGGTAAGTGAATCCAACCCGAAAGCGGTCCCAAGCCTCCTTCATCATTAACATCTCTCTTTCTCATTCCCCGCTTGACATCTTTGTCTCTCAATGGTGCTCTGCGCATTCTGGAGATTTTTGTTAAGCATTCACTTAGAGATGTCGTCTTCCTCCCGATAAGAAGCTATCGGCTTTTGCTACGGTACGGGTTTTTCGGGAAAAATAATTGGCCCGGAGAGTCTTTTACCTCTAGCCACTGAACCACCGCCCTTACGTTTACATAATAGGAGGGAGGCACCCGGGACAGAACAATCATGCTTTGGTCTTTTGTGACGGGCTCCCTTTAT